GCTGCTGTAGCATTATAAACATTATTGTTACTCTTGCTCCCGTCGGGATAAATCTGACCCCTCCCTCTGTTCCCACCTACATATATGGGATATTTTAAAAAATGAGCATCTTTCTTAGTAGCGGGGTCCGGGGAAAGAATAGGAAAGGTGATTTCACTATATTTCTGACCAGGAACAGGACCTATCACAAGAATATTATTTTTAGTGGGGCGGTAACTTTGAAAAGACAGATTTCCTATCTTTTCTTTAATCTCAGGTGAAATACGATCGGGCGGGGCTAGTTCAAACCCCTCGGGTAAAATAAGAACAGCCCCCACATTCAAAGCTCCTTTTTTACCATTAGCAAGAACTTGTTTCACTTGCAGATCATAGGGAATTCGAACAACTGCTTCAAATACAGTATCCGGAAGTACCGCTTGTGGAACCTCGATATCCACGGGTTTATTAGCTAAATGGCAATTGGCACATACAATACGGCCCGTTGCTTCTCGTGGATTTTCATAACCCTGCTGTGCAAAAATGGGATAGGCGTTTGAAACGGGTGCCTGGGTTATTATATATATCATGAGCGATAGGGAAATGGATCGAGTAATCTCTTTCTTTATCGACGAAAAGGTTTTTTTAGTTTGCATGGTCCGACCATTGATCCCGAAAATTTCTACAATAAAAGTAGGTAGGTCGCTAGTAGAGTTCCCTATCTATAATTTTGATATTTACCGAAATAATTTTTCTGAAATATTGGAGAAATCCCTTTACTGGATAGAAAGAATAAGTACAATTTTGAGTGTTTTGTTTATGTACAAAGTAAAAAATATTATAATTTGGCCGTTCGATCATTTTTTAGTCATTCATTGAATGATAAATCACTACAAGTGAAGGAGATACACGATTTAAATAACGAAAGATCCAATATTTAAAAATTGTATCTAAAATGACTGGAAAAGTAGAAACAAGACCGGATATAATTTGATCATTATGAACAAATCCAAAATCTTTGTAGACAGAACCAATCATTAATTCCCAACCGTGGGGGGAATGGAATCCTATACATAAATCAGTTAATAAAAGAATACAAAAAGCCTTTATTGTGTCGCTTAAGTTATATAGGAATTCTTGAACCCAAGAGTTAAGAATAATAAGCTCTTCATTACCTAGAATAGAATAACCGCTTAGAATAACGAAACAGATTATATTTGTCGAGAAGTGTAAAATTGTATGGATACGATCCTCATTGTGCATCTTGATCAATTGGGTCGTTTCTTTGTAGATTTCGACGCGAAGCTTTTGTAAATGCGTTTCTGGGTATTCCTTTATCATTTCCTCCAAACGAAGGAGTTCCTCTAAGTCTATGAATTTTTTTAGAATACTCTTTTCTTGAATATCATTCAAAAAAATTTCGGATTGCCTAATATTCCACCAATTTGTAATCCAAGATTCCAGACTTTTTTTAAATGAGAGAGAGATCCACCAAGGTAAAAATACTATAAATGCAAGATATAGAAGGGAAATTAATACTTTCTTTTTTACCATTTTTTCGTCTGTGAATTTGTGAAATTTTAATGAACTCACCCCTGCGTCGACTCTATATGATACTAATATTTCTATCAAGCATAAGTTATATCCCAACCCAAGCCATCGAGTCCATTAATATATTTCGAGGTTTTTCTTTGTGATGCAGCAGAGTGGTTAGGTTAGTCCTTAAATCTAGAAAGAATACAGAAATAGAATAAGAAAGAGCTCACTTCAAATTAATATTCGTTGGATTTCGAGACGAAAGAACTCCCGCTCTATTAAATAAAATATCAAATATTTCAAAAAAAAAAATTATGGACACAAAAAATCTTCGTTTTAGGGTTGCTTCGTATACGTTTACTTTGGCTTGAATAGGCATTCAGAACAAACTTCCGTTAAGTTATGGTATAGAAAAAAGGGGGGTTTCTTGAGTTTTTTCCCTCTTGCAAAGTATTCATTTTTCAGTTTTTTTTTTTTTTTTCAAAACACTTCAATTGGTACGCGCAAGAAATAGGCTAATTCAGCAGCCTTTTGCTCAATTTCTCGTGGAGTCAAATTCTCATCAGTACGCGTCAAGGGAATGGCCCCCTGGCCTCTGATTTCCATATAAAGAACCCGACGAGCAAAAAGACCCTCTTTATTTTCTATTCTGATGGACTGAATATCTTTCATAAGGAATCGCAGGAATATGCGGCGGTTTTTTCCAGGAAATCCCCAACGAAAAATACACACTATGCCCTCTTTTATATCAAATCGATCATAACCACTACCCACATTCCACAAAATTGTGCACCACAAGTAGGAACTAATAAAGAGACCCGCGATCCCATAGAAAGACATCACGATCCCCTGTGGAAAAAAATTTATTTGCTGAGAAGGAAATAAAGATATAAAATTCCTACCAAAATAACTGGAGGTTCCAACTAATACAAATCCTAATGAACCTAAAAAAAGAATGAGGGCCCAAGCGAAATTGCTTATTTTTCGAGATCCCGCTATAAGTTCTATCCATATACGTTCTGATCGCCAACTCATACTCTCACTAGACCTAGTTGCATTTTATTGGAATTGTAAGAATAACAAAAAGAATTTTTATTTTACTTTTTTTGTTTCCGAAGTAACTCTCATCAACCAGCACTACTATAGATGTGAAACTTTTATTTTAGAAAAATGCATCGAATTACTTAGATCCAAACTAAAACAATAACATCTCTTTTATATGATTTCCTATAAATATCCACATATAGATATATTTACTTTACATTTCCGAAATTCTCCCCGCTATCGACCCATTTGCCCATTTGAAAATTGTTATAATTAATTTACCCATATATCATGTTTACACCTACATAAGAGCTTATGCTCGAAAGAAGCCACATGTTATACCATATTCTACTAAATATATAGGGGTGTTATGATCAAAGTAAGTTTTGAAAAAAAAAAAAAATGGATAGGAGTTGTGCCTATAGTATCTAAAAAATCTTGTTTTTTTGAACATGAAGAAATAAAGAAACCATTGCAATTGCCGGAAATACTAAGCCCACTAAAGGCACAAAAATGGAGGGAAAGCTGTTGAGAGTTATCATTGAGTGGGTACCTCGATTTAATATTTGTACCTGTTATTTTTATTTATTGTTTTCTATTTTTATTTTAACCTTATATGTTATAAAAATATTTTTTAATTCATATATTATATAATAATTATATTTATATAATAAATATAATACTTATATTATACTAAGTATACCTAAGTGAGTATATACCTAAATAAGGAATATATATAAGTCTATGTTTTAATAATTTTTTATTTTATAAATAGTTATAAAAATATGTAACTAAACGGACTTATTCACCCTTCTACACGTTTCTACACGAAATATATGTATGATAATACACCTTTTTATTATTCCTATTATTAGTAATTTTCGTGCTCTTGTCTTATAATTTAATAATTTTTATTTCAAAAAAAAAAAAGTTATTTATTCAATGAATAAATAAAAAAGAGATTAAAACTTTACTCTACAGCTCTACTTAATCTAAGTTTGATCCAAAGGAAAGAAGGCATGTAGCCGAAATAATTCACTCAGAACATCCTTTAAAAGATTACGTGGTACGATTAGATCGAATAAGCCCTTATGGAATAAATATTCAGCCACTTGTGAATCCTCGGGTACTGTCTTATTCAATGTTTGTTCAATTACTCTTTTACCCGCAAATGCAATGTAAGCGTTGGGTTCAGCAATAATGATATCTCCCAACATACCAAAACTAGCCGTCACCCCCCCTGTGGTAGGGGATGTAAGGACTGCGACATAAAATAACTTTTTATTTGATTGATAATCGTATAAAGCGGAAGATATTTTAGCCATTTGCATCAAGCTCAAACTTCCTTCTTGCATGCGGGCTCCTCCGGAAGCACACACTAGAATAAGAGGTAAAAGTTTATTGGTAGCATACTCAGCCAAACGTGTTATTTTTTCACCTACTACGGATCCCATACTACCCCCCATAAACTGAAAATCCATAACCCCAATTGCTACGGGAATGCCATTTAATTGACCTGTGCCTGTTTGAACAGCCTCAGTTAATCCTGTATTTTTTTGATAAGAATCAATACGATCTTTATAAGGTTCCTCTTCCGAATGAAATTCAATGGGATCCAGAGAGACCATGTCTTCATTCATAGGATCCCAAGTACCCGGATCAATCAAAAGTTCGATTCTATCGAAACTACTCATTTTCAAATGACATCCACACTGTTCACAAATATTCATTTTGGATTTTAAAAATTTCTTATAATTTAATCCATAACAATTTTCGCATTGAATCCACAAATGCCTGTATTTTTGAGTTACATTTAAATTATTAGATCTTATAGTTAAATCACTACCATCTTTGCTAGGTTTGATACTGGAACTTCCGCTTTTATTACTATTTCTGCTTTCGCCACAAATGTAACTATAAATGTAACTATCACTGTAATTGTCACTATTGCTTAAAATATAACTATCAATACAAATTTGAGAACGAAGATAACTGTCAATGCAACTAGTAATGTGATTATTCCAACTATAATTAGAATTCGTATCATACAGGTAACAGTCGTGGCGATCATCGTCACTTTTAGTTGCATTATTTATATAACTTGAAGTCTGATAAAACGAACTTTTTAGTTCACTTAGAAAAGAATGATGGGTGTCAATCTCAAAATTTTTATTTTCAATATCAAAATATATGGAATAACCGTCTCTATTACTATCCATAACGAAAAAAGTCTCATCCGATATTAAATTCCGAATGGATCCGCCGCCGACTAAACGATCAACATTACTGTAATTAGACTTGTCACTACAATTAGACACGTCTTTATCCATATCATCTATAATTTGACCTTCACTTACACTGGTATTTTCAAAAGGACCAAAACCAGCCATTGATTTACTTAGCCTACACCCGTATTCTAACTCCCCGCTAAACAAGAGCGAACC